TGTAGTGTCCGAGTAGATACTCTTACTTTCTCTCGAACCATAGTAATATTATTTTTTTTTGATTGAATTATTTATTTCTCTTGTTTCTATTGAAATTTCTTCACTTTCTACACACGTCTTTTTTTCGGAGGTCTACAGCCATTATGTGGCATAGGGGTTACATCCCGTACGAAAGTTAATAGTATACCACTTCTACGAATAGCTCGTAATGCTGCGTCTCTTCCGAGACCGGGACCTTTTATCATGACTTCGGCTCGTTGCATACCTTGATCGACTACTGTACGAATAGCATTTGCTGCGGCAGTTTGAGCGGCAAAGGGTGTCCCTCTTCTCGTACCCTTGAATCCACAAGTACCGGCCGAGGACCAGGAAACCACCCGCCCCCGCACATCTGTAACTGTGACTATGGTATTATTGAAACTTGCTTGAACATGAATAACTCCCTTTGGTATTCTACGTGCACTCTTACGTGAACCAATACGTACATTCCTACGTGAACCAGTTCTCGGTATAGCTTTTGCCATATTGTATCATCTCATAAATATGAGTCAGAAATATATGGATATATCCATTTTATGTCAAAACAGATTTCTTATTTGTACATTGAGCCCTTTAGCGGGTCTGATTATCCTTGTCTTTGTTTATGTCTCGGGTTGGAACAAATTACTATAATGCGCCCCCGCCTACGGATTAGTCGACATTTTTCACAAATTTTTCGAACGGAAGCTCTTATTTTCATATTTGTCATTCCTTATCTTAATTCTTTTTTGGTAGAAAATAAGTTTCTTGAAATTTTGCATCTCGAATCGTATCGAATAAAAATGACCTAATCTTTCGAATCCTTGTTTCGGAGTCGATAAATTATACGTCCTCTGGTTGAATCATAACGACTTACTTCAATTTTGACTTTATCTCCTGGCAGTATCCGTATAAAACTACGTCGGATCTTTCCTGAAACGTAACCTAGAATCAGATCTTCATTATCTAACCGAACTCGGAACATGCCATTGGGAAGCGATTCAGTAATTAAACCTTCATGAATCCATTTTTGTTCTTTCATTTCAGGTAAAGCCCCCCTGAAGTATCAATTAATGGAGGAAAGACGATATTAGACAACTCACCCCCTTTCTTTTTTTTTTTACAAATAGGAAGAGGTTTCGGATCCCATTTGGATATTAAATGGATTACCATATATAACACAAAATTTCTCCACCGATTCGTTCTAGTCGAGCCTCCCGGTCTGTCATTATACCCCGAGAAGTAGAAAGAATTACAATTCCCATCCCACCTAAAATTCTAGGAATTCGTTGAGAGTTAGAATAGGTTCGTAAACCGGGTCTACTGATCCGTTTTAAATTTAAAAAATTTTTATAGGGTCTTTTCCCATTCCTTCTATGTCGAAGGGTTAAAACCAAAAAATATTTGTTTTTTTCTCGATGTTTTCTGACGTTTTCGATAAAACCCTCTCGGAAAAGTATTTTAACAATATTTTCGGTAATATTAGTAGATGCTATGCGAACAATTCTTTTTCTATCCATATCAGCATTTCGTATAGAGGTTATTATCTCAGCAATAGTGTCTCTACCCATGATGAACTAAAATTATTGGTGTCTCAAAATTGGATATAATCAACATGTTTTTTTTTTTTTTTATTGATTTATGAATAGGAATTTTGCAAGGTATATGCGTGAGACACAATCTACGAATTAATCTAGTTCTTAATCTATTTCTTTCAAATACCCCAAAGATATCACGATCTCATTTTATTTTATAATACCTCGGGAGCTAATGAAACTATTTTAGTAAAATTCAATTGTCTCAATTCACGGGGGATTGCCCCAAAAATTCGAGTTCCTTTTGGATTTCCTTCTTGATCAATCACAACTGCAGCATTGTCATCATATCGTATTATCATACCGCTGTCACGTTTTAGTTCTTTACAGGTACGAACAATTACAGCTCTCACTACTTCTGATTTTTCTAGGGGCATATTTGGTACTGCTTCTTTAATCACAGCAACAATAACGTCACCAATATGAGCATATCGACGATTACTAGCTCCTATGATTCGAATACACATCAATTCTCGAGCCCCGCTGTTATCCGCTACATTTAAATGGGTCTGAGGTTGAATCATATCAAATTTTTTGTTTATTCTTCCAATGCAAAGGATGAAGAAAATAAAAGAAATATTGTTTGTCCAAAAAAAGAAACCTGCGTTTTTGTTTCATCCCTAAGATTCATCTCTGTCGGTTCTACATTTTTATCCCGAAATAATAAATTGAGTTCGTATAGGCATTTTAGATGCTGCTATTAAAATAGCCCTTCTAGCTATATTTTCGGTTACTCCACCCATTTCATATAGTATTCGCCCCGGTTTAACAACAGCTACCCAATATTCAGGGGATCCTTTCCCCGAACCCATACGTGTTTCAGCAGGTCTTACTGTAACTGGTTTGTCTGGAAATATACGGACCCATATTTTTCCACCACGGCGTGCATTTCGTGTCATTGCTCGTCGACCTGCTTCGATTTGTCTAGATGTGATCCAAGCAGGTTCAAGTGCCTGAAGAGCATATTTACCGAAACAAATATGATTACCTCGATAAGATATTCCCTTCATTCTTCCTCTATGTTGTTTACGGAATCTAGTTCTTTTGGGGTTATAGTTGATGGTTGTTTCAGAATTCCATCTCTACTACAGAACTGGACGTGAGAGTTTCTTCTCATCCAGCTCCTCGCGACTAAAAAGATTCAAAATTGAATTTCAATTAATTTGAATAGATAAGATATTAGTAGATATTAGAACATTTTTATAAAAAAAAATGTTTTTAATGTGCTAATAAATCTTTCTTTTTTTTTGGATAAAGGACAAAAAAAAAGAAAGTTTTCGCGGGCGAATATTTACTCTTGCAATCTCTATTTCAGTCGTAGCACTTGCTCATGACTTCTCAGAATAGATGAATTGATTTCCGGTTCATTTCGCCATCCCGACTAGTGAATCAGTAAGATTCATTTGTTCAATAAAATCTTTTGCATTCACAGGTTACATCGTTCCCACCGCTTCGTATTTAATGGTTAGGTCAGAATTCTACAACGGAGCTCATAATCTAATTTATTCTTGAGTCAACCTTCTTAGTCTTTATTGGCTCGAAGCTCTTGATTTTTTTCTTCTATAACTATAAGAAGGATTCATTTAATGTTTCATTATGGATGAATCAATTAGTATTGATGCTTTATTACACTGTCTTTTATGAGATGACTCATAGACCTTACATATTGGAATTCTATATCATTGATATTCTTTTTCTTTCTTTCTCTCATCCTTCCATTTATCCACACCTTTCTTCTGTATTTTGCTTTCAACTTAGAATTCAAGTTTATTCAAAAAAAATTCAGTTGCTACAAAGATATGATCGATTTCTCATATCTTGACTGGTTCTTTAGATCCAGATAATACGAGGTGATGAGTTGGTTTTCATACTACCGGGCTGGTCTTTTTTTAATCCTAACCCTAAAAAAACCAACGAGTCACACACTAAGCATAGCAATTATATGAAAAGTTCAATTGAATTTTTATTCAACCCTATAGAATTAAGAATTAGAATTGCTTGCGTTGATTGGCCAGAAAAAGAATTAAAGTTTTCTTATTCTTCTTCCTTGTCTATAAAAATCCAAATTTTGATGCCTAATACCCCATAGATAGTCCGAACTGTATAGCAACAATAATCAATTTTAGCTCGAATAGTTTGTAGGGGAACTCTACCCTCTCTGATCCATTCGACACGTGCAATTTCTTTTCCGTCGATACGACCTGCAATTTGTACTTGAATTCCTTTTGTATCTGCTTGTTCAGTTAATTCAATAGCCTTTTTCATTGCTTTTCGAAATGAAACTCTATTCTTTAATTGTCCGGCTATAAATTCCGCAAGAATATTAGGATTTCCGTAAGGTTTTGCAATTCTTGTGATAGCAATGTTAAGTTTTCGGTTCACATAATGAAATTCTTTTTGTAGATTCATCTGTAATTCTTCGATTCCTTGCGGTTTACTTTCGATTAATAATTTTGGGAATCCCATAAAGATTATGACCTGGATCAAATCGATTCTTTTTTGAATCTCTATACGTGCAATTCCCTCGGCGCCGGAGGATATTCTCATATTTTTTTGTACATAATTTTTTATAAAATCTCTTATTTTTTGATCTTCTTGTAGACCCTCAGAATAATTTTTTGGTTGTGCAAACCAAAGAGAATGATGACTTTGGGTTGTACCAAGTCTGAAACCAAGTGGATTTATTTTTTGTCCCATACTACCCCATTACTATACATATCGTGATATACCATAGTTGTCTTTTTCCATCTAGGTTTTTTTAACGAATATAGTGATACAAATTCATATTCATCTAAAGATATATCTTTCACTACAATAGTTATATGGCAGGTAGTTCTTTTTATCGCATAGCTACGTCCTCGAGCTCGAGGTTTGAATTTCTTCGCGGTAGTACCTTCGTTAACCTCAGCTTTACTAATTATTAAATTGGCTTCGTCGGAACCCAGAATGGAACCAGCATTTGTTGCTGCAGAATAAACCAATTTAAAAATTGGATAACATGCTCTATAGGGCATGAGTTCTAGTATCATAAGTGTTTCCTCATAGGAACGTCCGCGAATTTGATCAATTACTCTTCTTGCTTTGTCTGCAGATATAGATATATGTCGACCTAACGCGTATACTTCCGTTTTTTTCTTCCGTATGCTACCTAGCGGACGCAGAGGAGGGTAGTCTTCCGTTTTTTTCCTGTTTAGTATCCTATTTAAAAAATTTGACATAAGGTTTCTCTCCTACTAATGAATCATAAGTATCTATCCAGATTTATTTAAGATGAGATTAACGACGAGATTTATTATCACTTTTTGCATGTCCTCGGAAATTTAAAGTAGGTACAAATTCTCCCAATTTGTGACCTACCATACGATCTGTTATATAAATAGGTAAATG